CTAAGTTCTATCCATATATGTTCTGATCGCCAACTCATACTCGATTTGATTGCATTTTATTGGAATTGAGAAAATAGCCCAAATGAATTTGACTTTACTCTTTTTGTTTCCGAAATAGCTCTCATCAACTAGCACTATTTTGATGTGAGCCTTTAGGAAAAATTCATCAAATTAATCGGTTATATCTAAAAAAAGAATACCCCCTCCATATGATCCCACTCGAGATATCGATATACATATGGATACAGAGACTTCCATCCGCCAATTTGATTCTATTTGAATATACCTCGAATGCATTTCCCCATATATCATTTTCTCTATGCACACATATCATTTTCTCTATGCATAAGAACTCTTTCATTTAGGGTGGGGCAAAAGTCGCAGTTCCATGGTATATCATATTCCACTAAATAGATATTAGTGTTATGATACAAGTCTAAGTAAAAAAAAAGATCAGATTTTATCCTATCGAATTTAAACAATCTTGTTTTTTTGAATATGAAGAAATAAAGAAGCCATTGCTATTGCCGGAAATACTAGGCCTACTAAAGGCACAAAAATACAGGGGAAGTTGAAAGTTATCATAGAATGAATATCTTAATTTACTATATTTTACTATATCCTATTATACTTAATTTATATATTGTTATAAAGATATCTTTTAATTCGAATTAAGAATTCGAAATTTATATCGAATAATATAAAATCAAATTAATTATGAAATTAATATTTAAATTATTTAATTTGATAATTAATAAATTGTAATTCTAATTATAATAAATTGAAGTATATATCTAACTTAGTATATATACTAAGTGTTAAGGACTACTAAGTGCAAGGAATCAAGGAATGTAGAACGAAAAAAATGTACTTATTTTTCTTTCCTTTCGGCATGAAAGATAAGATATTTATAATAATCAATTTTCTTATTCTTCTTTTGTTCTTGTCTTATAATTTAATAGAATCCGATCTAAGAGGTATTCTTAGTCAAAACGAGATTTTCGGGAGATATAAAAAGAGACAATATTCTTTCCAATTTAGAATCCGATTGGTTTTTCTTTTGTTTATGCAAAACACATTTCCGCTGCTACAATGATAGGATCAATATATCCTCTCTTGACTGGTTTTTTAGATCCAGATAATGCGAAGTGATGAGTTGGTTATTAGTTCTATAGTTAATAGTTGATACTATGGGCACTAGTTTTCTTCTTTGAATCCTATAAGCCTAAAAAAACCAACGAGTCACACACTAAGCATAGCAATTCTCTCAAATGGTCAATTGAATTTTTATTTAACCCTATAGAATTATTATTTGTTTGTTTTAATTGAAGAGAAAAAATGAACGACTTTCTTTTGATTTTTTGTTCCGTTACTCAAATAAAAAGAAGAGAGAGGGAAAGGTTTCTTATTTTTTGTCTATAAAAAATCGAATTGATTATTGTTCGAACTGAATAGGAACAATAATCAATCGAATTGAAACCCTTTCCCTTTCCTTAGCTTAGAGCATAGAGTCAAAGTGTAAGTAGGTATCTATGCCTCCGAATTTAAACCCTTTCCTTAGCATAGAGTCAAATTGTAAGTAGGTATATATGCCTATCTTTAGCTTTAGGTAGATCTCTCTTAGAATCTCGATCGATTCTTTAAAATCGTCTCTTTTCACACGATTTTTCAGATGGTTTTGGAGATCGAGATCCGTGTTCACAAAATACACAAGAGAATGAATATCGGCTGTTTTCGGGAAATAATAAGCCTTGAAAGATAAGTTTCAATTCTCAATCGGAATTGATAAAAAATCCCATCCTTTTTCGTTGTCCCAATAGTGCTTGCAAGTCAAAAAGCCGAGTTCTATGTACATCTTGTCAAAATCCCTACGTTGAAAATTTGCACGTTTCACAAAGGCTACAAGATCTGTACTTAATAAATCGTACAATATGTTGATATCTTCGTTCTCTACGGAGGTAGAGACTTTCCCAGTCAACCCTAAGTTCTTAATCGAATTTAGCAAAAAGTCCGAGTGGTTGACCTTAGGAGCCGCGAATGAGAACAAGAACGAGGAGCCGAAAATAGAAGGAAGTAGAAATATATTTAAATAATAAGATTTTCTATTTCGAAAATAAAGAGTAAGAATGACCGCCGTTTTTGCCATAACTAGAACGTTCTTTCGAATCTTAAGTGTCATTTTAATCCGCTCCGGGGCTAAAAATTATAGTTCGATCTCCTATCAATCGAGGGATAGAATTCAAAAATAATAAAATAAATGATGTTATTTCCATTGTATTGTTTAAATTGTTCAAGGAAAATCTCGCATTTTTTATCTCAAATTGGCGGGTTAGTGTCAGCTTATCCATGCGGTTATGCACTTAGGAATCCATTTTCGGAAAGATTCTGTCTTTCGTGCTTTCCTGGGTCTTCGAGATCCTTTCAACGATCTCTCTTTCTTAACGATCTTTCTTTCTTGAAGGCATATCTCCATATGCAGTGGATAGATTCCTGTAACCGG